CGCGGCTATATGAATAGCATCTCCTGCTGCGATTTGGGCAGCAAATGGCGTCCCTTTTCTCGGTCCTCGGAATCGACAAGTACCGGCGGAGGACCAAGAAACCACCTGACCCAGGGCGTCTGTAACGGTTATAATAGTATTGTTGAACCCAGCTTGAATATGAATAATTCCTTTGGGTATTCTACGTCCGCTCTTACGCGAACCAATACGCCCTCGCCCCCTCCTGCGCGAACCAAAATAACCATATCTCGGTCTAATTTGTTTGCCTTTTGAAGATTTTCTCATCTCATAAACATAAATATGAGTCAAAGATACGGATATATCCATTTCATATCAAAACAGATCTTTTATTTGTCCGCCACTCCTTTAGAAAAATCCCCTTTTATTTTTATAGTTACAGAGCCTACCTTTGTTTCTGTTTATGTTTCGGATTGATACAAATTACTACAATTCGTTTCTTCCTGCGGAGAAGCCGGCATTTTTCACAAATTTTACGAACAGAGGCCCTTATTTTCATCTTCTTTATTCCTTTTCCTTGCCTTAATTCCGAATGTACTCCTTGTAAAAAAATAAGTGTCTCTTGCAATTTTGAGCCTCGAATTGGATTCCCACATTCCACGTGGGAATGTTTTAAATAAAAGGCCAACCACACCTAATTGTCAACTGTTATTTATCTTCTTTATCTTTCTCTTTTTTACCACCCTCTTTTTTATCTTTCTCTTTATCTTTTTTTGGTAATCGGTAGGTTATACGTCCCCTCTTTGAATCATAGGGGCCGACCTCGACTCGAACTCTATCTCCGGGTAGTATTCGTATAAAACCTCGTCGAATCTTCCCCGAAATATAACCGATAATCATATCTTCCTCTTCATTATCTAAACGAATTCGAAACATACCGCCCCGAAGCGATTCAGTAACTAAACCTTCATAAATCCTTTTTTTTTCTCTTTCATCCTTTTCTGTCATTTCGGCCCACCTCCTTTTTTGATTCGAGGGATAAATTCATTCAATATTTTCTTAATTAAATAATCGATAATAATGAAATAATCGAGAAATTGAAAAGGCGTCAAGCACCGGATGATACCAAACGCCCTTTCTTTCCTCTCTTTTTTTTCATAAATAGACGAATTTACGGATCCTATTCGGTCGGATATCAGAAAGATCACCATATATAGCACAAAACCTCCCCCCCAATTCCTTCCAGTCTAGCTTCTCGATCTGTCATTATACCTCGAGAAGTCGAAAGAATTACAATTCCCATTCCACCGAAAATTCTCGGAATTTGTTGATAGTTAGAATAGATCCGTAGACCGGGTCGGCTGATACGCTTGAAAATCTTTCTATATGTTCCTTTCTTATTTCTTCTATGTCGCAGGGTTGAAACCAAGAAAGATTTGTTGTTTTCCCGATGTTTTCTAACGTTTTCAAGAAAACCCTCTCGTAGAAGTATTTTCACAATGCTTTCGGCGATCTTCGTGGATGCTATTCGAGCCGTTCCTTTTTTATCCATGTCGGCATTTCTTAGAAATGTTAATATATCGGCAATAGTGTCCCTACTCATGTCGAACTAGAATTATTGGTGCCTCCTAATTTTGATATAATCAACATGTTCTGTATTTATTTACGAAATATTAAAAGCACATGCCTGAAACACGATCGAACTAGTATTTAGAATACTTCAGGAGCTAATGAGACTATTTTAGTAAAATTCAATTGTCTCAATTCTTGAGCAATTGCTCCAAAAACTCGAGTTCCTTTTGGATTTCCTTCTTTATTAATGACAACTGCTGCGTTGTCATCATATCGTATTATGATACCGTCGTCACGTCGGAGTTCTTTACGAGTACGTACAATTACAGCTCTGATCACTTCTGATCTTTCGAGAGACATATGGGGCACTGCCTCTTTGATAACAGCAACAATAACGTCACCGATATGAGCATATCGTTGATTACTAGCTCCTATGATTCGAATACACATCAATTCTTGAGCCCCGCTGTTGTCCGCTACATTCAAATGGGTCTGAGGTTGAATCATATCACTTTTTTTGAATCTCTTCTTTCAATGCCAAGGTCGAAGGAAAAAAGGAAGAAATATTATCTGTCCAAAAATAGAAATAAAGAAATCGAAATCTGCGATTGTCTTTTTCATCGCAAATATCTGGTTCCGCATCCCTATCTCGCAATAATGAATTGCGTTCGTATAGGCATTTTGTATGCGGCTATTTCAATAGCTGCTCTGGCTACCGTTTCGGATACTCCACCCATTTCATAAAGTATTCGCCCCGGTTTAACAACGGATACCCAGTATTGGGGTTGTCCTTTCCCCGAACCCATACGCGTTTCCATAGGTTTTACTGTCACGGGTTTATCGGGAAAAACGCGTACCCATATTTTTCCACCCCGGCGCGCATATCGTGTCATTGCTCGTCTCCCTGCTTCTATTTGTCTAGATGTGATCCAAGCGGGTTCAAGTGCCTGAAGAGCATATTTCCCGAAACAGATATGATTGCCTCGATAAGATATTCCCTTCATTCTTCCTCTGTGTTGTTTGCGGAATCTGGTTCTTTTTGGGGTATAGTTGATGGTTGTTTCTCAATCCCATCTCTACTGCAGAACCGGACATGAGAGTTTCTTCTCATCCAGCTCCTCGCGAATAAAACGATTCAACAATATTACAGATACGCGTGTCTTTTTTGAAAAATACATTAAATCGTGGGATTTATTGATATTGAATCTGTTACGCAGGAATCTGTATATCTTGTGTATTTTATGTATACGGATATAGAAAGGTTTCTATATTTCTCTATCCAGATAGAAATAATAATGCCTTTCTTTTTTTTTTTTTAACGAATCCTTGACCCTTACCGAATCGGCTAATAAATTGTAATTCAATAAGGTTTCGCGGGCGAATATTTACTCTTTTCATATTTGCTTCATTTGTAGGGTTAACCCATTGCCTCTCGTAATAAATCAACGGATTCCCGGTTGGTTCCGCCATCCCGCCCAATGAATCATCGGGATTCCGTTTTCAATAGAATCTCGTGGAGTCACAGGTTCCGTCGTTCCCATAGCTTCTCCATTAATGGCTAGGCCTGAACTTTGCAATGGAGCTCCCCAATTCCAATTTGTTCCCAAGTCAATTTCCCCAGTCTCTATTGACTCGAAGCTCTTTATTATTTGTATTTTTTTCTATGAATTGAAAAATTAGGGAAGAATCCGTATTGATGCTTTATCACACTGCCTTTTACTTTTATGAGTATGAGATGATTTATAATAGACCATACATATTGGAATTTTATACCGTTTGGATTCGACTTCTCTCTTTCTCTCATCCTTCCATTTACCCATATCCCTCTATTTTCACCTCACAACCCATAATGAATGAGATTTTTCGTTTATGAAATAAAGATTTCAGTTGCTACAACTATATGATTGGCACATCATATAGTAACTGGTTCTTTGGATATCGATAATACAAAACTATGAGCTGGTTATAAGTTCTATAGTTATTAGTTAGGGTCCAGTCCATTTTTTGGATTCCCAACCCTAAAGAAAAACCAACGAGTCACACACTAAGCATAGCAATTCTACCAAAAGTTCAATCGAATTTTTTATTCAGCCCTATAGAATTAGAATTGAGAATTTTTCATTGAAGGTAAAAAGAATAATTTGTCAGTTTTTGTTTTATCACTGGATAGAATGGCAAGGAAAGTCCCATCATTGCTCGCCTACAAATATCCAAATTTTGATTCCTAATACTCCATAGATAGTTCGAACTGTAGAGGAACAATGATCAATTTTAGCTCGAATGGTTTGTAGGGGGACCCTACCTTCTCTGATCCATTCGACGCGTGCAATTTCTTTTCCGCCAATACGCCCTGCTAGTTGCACTTGAATTCCTTTTGTATTTGCTTGTTTAGATAATTCAATAGCTTTTTTCATTGCCCTTCGAAAGGGAACTCTATTCTTTAATTGTAGAGCTATATATTCTGCAAGAAAATTAGGTTGTCTATAAGGTTTTGTAACTTTTCTGATAGCAATGTTAAGTTTCCGGTTCACAAAATTTAACCCTTTTTCTTTTTGTACATTGATCTTTAATTTTTTGATTTCTTGCGTTCGATTCTCTTTAAATAATTTTTTTGGGTCTCCAACATGGATGATGACCGTAATCAGATCAGTTTCTTTTTGAATTTCTATATGTGCAATTCCAACAAAAACCGAGGATATTTTCCTATTTTTTTGTACATACTTCTTGATACAATTCCGTATTTTTTCATCTTCCTGGAGACCCAAGGAATAACTTTTTGATTGTGCGAACCAAAGGGAGTGATGCCTTTGGGTTTCCCCAAGTCGTAAACCAAGTGGATTTATTTTTTGACCCATATTTTTGTTCTCTCTTCCTCCCTTTCTCTAAATATCTCTCTATTATAAGATCTTTCCATACGTCGTTTGTTCCTAAATAGATATCTTATCTGGTTTCTTTTTAGAGCGATCCCTCACTACAATAGTTATATGACAGGTGGGTCTTTTTATCGGATAACTCTGTCCTCGAGCCCGAGGTTTGAGCCTTTTCATGATAGTACCCCCATTGACTTCGGCTTTACTAATGACTGAATCAGCTTCGTTGAAACTTTTATTGTGACTAGCATTTGCTGCTGCAGAATAAACCAATTTCAAAATGGGATAAGATGCTCGATAAGGCATGAGTTCAAGTAGCATAAGTGTTTCTTCGTAAGGACGCCCGCGGATCTGATCAACGACTCTTCGTGCTTTGTGAGCAGACATACATATATTTTGAGCTACAGCCTTTGCTTGTGTAATTAAGGTCTTCTTCGTCTTCATCTTTTGCAAAACCCTCTTCCACTTTCTCCACTTTGACATTAAGGTTCACCTCTCACCAATGAATGATGAGCGCTTACTTCACTTTATTACGGCGAGATTTATTATCCTTTTTCGGGTGTCCGTTGAAAGTCAGAGTAGGCGCGAATTCTCCCAATTTGTGACCGACCATACTACCTGTTATATAAATAGGTAAATGTTCTTTTCCATTATGGATAGCAATTGTATGTCCGATCATTGTGGGTATAATGGTAGATGCCCGGGACCAAGTTAATATTATCTTTTTTTTTTCCTTCATGTTTAGTTTCTCAATTTTTGTCAATAAACGATTAGCTACAAAGGGATTTTTTTGGGATAAGCGCGTCACGGTTGTGGGTTCCTCCCTTTTTCTTTTGTCAAAACGAAGAAACCTATTCTATTGGATTTTCCATGTTCCTATTCCTATTTACGGCGACGAAGAATCAAACTATCACTATATTTATTCCTTTTCCTACTTCTTCTTCCAAGCGCAGGATAGCCCCAAGGAGTTGTGGGTTTTTTTCTACCAATCGGGGACCTCCCCTCACCACCCCCATGGGGGTGGTCTACGGGGTTCATAACCACTCCTCTGACTACAGGACGCTTACCTAGCCAACACTTAGATCCAGCTCTACCCAAACTTTTCTGGTTCGCCCCAACATTGCCCACTTGTCCGACTGTTGCTGAGCAGTTTTGGGATATCAAACGGACCTCCCCAGATGGTAATCTTAACGTGGCCGATTTACCCTCTTTTGCAATCAGTTTCGCTACAGCACCTGCTGCTCTAGCTAATTGTCCACCCTTTCCAAGTGTGATTTCTATATTATGTATGGCCGTGCCTAAGGGCATATCGGTTGAAGTAGATTCTTCTTTTTGATCAATAAAAACCCCTTCCCAAACCGTACAAGCTTCTTCCAAAGCATACGGCTTTCTGGATGTCTATGATGATATCTAGACAGATGGATCTTATATGAATCGTATCGTATGATGAAGTACCACATGAGTGGATATATAGGAATCCAAATCTGCCGAATCACTCATGTTATGATCTTATACATCCTAGGTCTCCTCGTTCCGTCATCTGGCTTATGTTCTTCATGTAGCATTCAGACCGAATGACTCTATGAAATTACGTCGATACTTCCACATATTACGGGTAACGTAGGAGACATCTCTATTTTTCCCCGGGGGATCTTTCGAATGACCACTGCTTAGCTTTCAATTCGCCTCTGACCATCAAATGAAATGTGAATAACCCGTCCTCCTCTCTTTGAAACAAGGGAAGAGGTGCTTCCGGTTCTGTCCGTGCTTCAAACAATTTTGTCTTCTCCATATTACCATATCTCTAGAGTCAATAATTTTATATGAGGAACTACTGAACTCAATCACTTGCTGCCGTTACTCTTCAGTTTTCCGTTGAGGTCTATCCCGTAGAGGTACTCAAATTGGATCAGTGATCGATTTCTAGGTTTCGTCGTAAACCTAATTGGTTACTTCCAATTACGTAAATCAATAGTTCAAATCGCACTCAAAGGTAGGGCATTTCCCATTGATATAGGAACCTTTGTACCAGAAACAATGGTATCTCCAATTATAGCCCCTCTGGGATGTAAAATATATCTCTTCTCACCATCCCCATAGTGTATGAGACAAATGTATGCATTTCGATTAGGGTCGTATTCTATGGTTACGATTCTACCAGATATGTCTTTTTCATTCCGTCGAAAATCGATTTTACGGTATAGACGCTTATGACCTCCCCCTCTATGCCCTGCGGTAATGATTCCTCTGGCATTACGACCTTTACCACAATGATGCTGTCCATAGATCAAATTCTTTCGTGGGTTGGATTTCACTTGACTGTCTACGGCTCCATTGCGTGTGCTCGGGGTAAAAGTTTTGTATAAATGTATCGCCGTGTTATTAAGTATTTTGATTTAAGTTCTTTTCTGTATAAGAGTTAGAATAGAATAACCCGGTTGAAGCGTAATGATCATACGTCTGTAATGCATTGTATGTCCCATAATAGGTCCCCTTCCCCTTCTTCCACCCTTTCCCGGGAGTCGATGACTATTCATAGCTATTACCTTGACACCAAAGAAGAGTTCGATCCAGTGCTTTATTTCTGTCCTAGTTGATCCTGATTCGACATTAGAAGTATATTGATTGTTCTCCAATAACCGAATACTTTTGCCTGTAAAGACTTCATATTTGATTCCATCCATAAATCCGTTTTCTTCCCTATTAGTTCCAGGATCGATAAGAATTCTAGTTCTTACTCTTCATACGTTATAGTATGAATATACCATATCATACGTTATAGTATGAATATACCATACCCTTTTGTTATATATGTCTTCATTTGTTAGAGTATGAATATACCAAGTGTGTTTTATGTTTATATTTTATATATATAATATATATATAAACCCATTTGTCATGTAAAGACTTCATATTTGATTCCATCCATAAATCCACTTTCTTCCCTATTAGTTCCAGGATCGATAATAATTCTAGTTCTTACTCTTCATACGTTATAGTATGAATATACCATACCCATTCGGTACGTATCAATGGCGAGATTCCATTGATACAGAGCCAACTCCAATAGACTTATTGAACGTTCCCGTTGGCGTGCATCCAGCAGGAATCGAACCTGCGGATTTGCCAATTATGAGTTGGGCGCTTTAACCATTCAGCCATGGATGCTTAACAGGGATTATCGTAAAGTAAATAACCCAATTCTAATTAAAATCAAATCTTTAGGAAAAGTCAAATCCATGAAAGGACATCAATTCCAATCCTGGATCTTCGACTTGAGAGAGATATTGAGAGGGATCAAGAATTCTCAGGATGCTTAACGGGAATCAATTATCGTAACGGGGGGTCAATTATGGAGAGTAACGGGAATCAATTATCGTAACAGGAATCAATTATCGTAACAGGAATCAATTATTGTAACAGGAATCTATTATCGTAACAGGAATCAATTATCGTAACAGGAATCAATTATCGTAAATAAACAAATTCCAATTGACATTTTAGTGAAATAAAATCACACCAATTCTATATTAAAATAAAATAGGAGGTTCAATATCTATGAACAAAAAAAATTTCCGGGGGATCGAATCGATCAAAAAAGAAGCTTTCCGGGGGATCGAATTGATCAAAAAAGAAGCTTTCAGGGGGATCGAATCGATCAAAAAAGGAGCACGAGGACTTCAACTCGAATTCTGGATTCTCGAATTGCAAGATATATTGAGAGAGATCAAGAATAAGAATTCTCACTATCTCTTTGATTCATGGACAAAATTTGATTCAGTGGGACCCTTCACTCGCATTTTTTTCCATCAAGAACGTTTTCTGAAACTCTTTGACCTCCGAATTTGGCGGATCCTACTTTCGCACAATTCGCAGGGTTCAACAAGCAATCGATATTTCACGATCAAAGGTGTAGTACTGCTTGTAATAGCGGTCCTTATATATCGTATGAGCAATCGAAATATGTTCGAAAGAAAAAATCTCTATTTGACGGGGCTTCTTCCTATACCTATGAATTCCATAGGACCCAGAAATGATAGATTGGAAGAATCTTTTTGGTCTTCCAATATCAATAGGTTGATTGTTTCGCTCCTGTATGTTCCAAAAGGGAAAAAGATCTCTGAGAGTTGTTTCATGGATCCGAAAGAGAGTACTTGGGTTCTCCCAATAACTAAAAAGTGTAGAATGCCTGAATCTCACTGGGGTTCGCGATGGTGGAGGAACCGGATCGGAAAAAAGAGGGATTCTAGTTGTAAGATAGCTAATGAACCCGTAGCTGGAATTGAGATCTCATTCAAAGAGAAAGATATCAAATATCTGGAGTTTCTTTTTGTATCCTATACGGATGATCCGATCCGCAAGGACCTTGATTGGGAATTCTTTGATCGTCTTTCTCCGAGGAAGAAGCGAAACATAATCAACTTGAATTCGGGGCAGCTATTCGAAATCTTAGTGAAACACTTGATTTGTTATCTCATGCCTGCTTTTTGGGAAAAAAGACCAATTGAAGTGGAGGGTTTCTTCAAACAACAAGGATCCGAGGCAATTATTCAATCAAACGATATTGAGCATGTTTCCCATCTCTTCGCGAGAAACAAGTGGGGTATTTCTTTGCAAAATTGTGCTCAATTTCATATGTGGCAATTCCGCCAAGATCTCTTCGTTAGTTGGGGGAAGAATCAGCACGAATCGGATTTTTTGAGGAATGTATCGAGAGAGAATTGGATTTGGTTAGACAATGTGTGGTTGGCAAACAAAGATCGGTTTTTTCGCGGGGTACGGAATGTATCGTCAAATATTCAATCTAGCCAATCGAAAGGATCTTCTGATCAATCCAGAGATCCTTTCGATTCCATTAGTAATGAGGATTCGAAAGGATCTTCTGATCAATCCAGAGATCCTTTCGATTCCATTAGTAATGAGGATTCGAAAGGATCTTCTGATCAATCCAGAGATCCTTTCGATTCCATTAGTAATGAGGATTCGGAATATCACACATTGATCAATCAAAGAGAGATTCAGCAACTAAAAGAAAGATCGATTCTTGGGGATCCTTATCTGCTTCCGGGAGAAATCGAAGAATTTCTTGGGAATCCATCAATTCGTTCTTTTTTCTCTGACAGATGGTCAGAACTTCATCTGGGTTCGAGTCCTACTGAGAGGTCCACTAGAGATCATAAATTCTTGAAGAAAGAACAAGGTGTTTCTTTTGTCCCCTCCAGGGGATCGGGAAATAGAGAAATGGTTGATATATTCAAGAGAATTAGGTATTTACAAAATACCGTCTCAATTCATCCTATTTCATCAGATCCGGGATGTGATATGGTTCCGAAGGATGAACCGGATATGGACAGTTCCAATAAGATTTCATTCTTGAACAAAAATCCATTTTTGGGTTTATTTCATCTATTCCATGACCGGAACAAAGGGGGATACGCGTTACACCGCGATTTTGAATCAGAAGAGAGATTTCAAGAAATGGCAGATCTATTCACTCTATCAATAACCGAGCCGGATCTGGTGTATCATAAGGGATTTGCCCCTTCTGTTGATTCCTACGGATTGGATCAAAAAAAATTCTCGAATGAGGTATTCAACTC